CCTGTTTGTTCTCCTAATTGATTGCAATGAAACTTGGCCCAATCTTTTCTTGAGGAAAAGATTGGGCCAAATAAAAAGAAAGAAGAAACATCTTATACTAATCCTATATGAGGTTCTTTGTTTATTTGCATATATCTTTTATATGTACATGTACAGACCTTACGATATACAATACAATAGACAAGTATATACAAAATATAAACATAAGAAGAGAAGATCGAAAGAAGACTAAACAACTTATCTATTCTATTATTTCTTGTTGGAGCCATAGGCTGAATTATGGATCCTTGGGATTGGATTGGTGGATCATTTTATATTCCTTAGTTTCAGTCCATAGATCAAGCCAAGGGAAAGGATCCCTTCTACCCCTATCCTGTATATTGTCTTTTTCGTTCCCTGTTGTAATATAAACTCATTTTATTATTTAACTATATGACTCGAGATTCTACGAGACGAGAATTCATTTTTAATTTATGGGAAGAAACAACTATGTATCTTTTTGATGATAATTGAAAGTTTTACATGAGAGAAACCTATCTTTATATATCTTTTTTTGAGGAAAAGATTCTATCATAATCATTATCATTATAATGATTTTTTCTTCATCGAATGACTATTCATCTCTTAGTATTAGGTTTTCATAAAATAGAGTGCAGAAAGAATCTATGGAAAAATGTTGGTTCAATTCGATGTTGTCTAACAATAAGTTAGAACATAGGTGTGGACTAAGTAAATCAATGGATAGTCTTGATGCTTTTGGACATACCAGTGGAAGTGAAGAAACTATTATAAATAATGTGGAGAAAAAGATTAATAGTTGGCACAGTTATAGTTTCAGTAATATTAATTATCTAAATTATTTATTTGATAGCAGGAATATTTGGAGTTTGATCTCTGATCATACTTTTTTAGTTAGAAATAGTAATGGTGACACTTATTCTGTATATTTTGATATTGAAAATCATATTTTTGATATTGAAAATGCTAGTTCTTTTTTGAGTGAACTAGAGATTCTTTTTCCTAGTTATTTGAATAGTGGATCTAATAGTAGTAATTACTACTATTATTATTCCATGTATGATACTCAATCTAATTGGAATAATCACATTAATAGTTGCATTGATAGTTATCTTCGTTTTGAAATCAGTCTTAAAAGTGACATTTACAGTGGTATCGACAGTTACATTTCTAGTTTCATTTGTACAGAAAGTATAAGTAGTATTGAAAGTGTAAATTCTAGTATCAAAACTAGTAGCAGTTATTTCAATATAAGAGAAATATATAATGATTTCGATAGAAATACAAAATACAAACAGTTATGGGTTCAATGTGAGAATTGTTATGGATTAAATTATAAAAAATTTTTTAGTTCAAAAATGAATATTTGTGAACACTGCGGATATCATTTGAAAATGAGTAGTTCAGATAGAATTGAACTCTTTATTGATCCTGGCACTTGGGAGCCTATGGATGAAGATATGGTCTCTATGGACCCCATTGAATTTCATTCAGAGGAGGAACCTTATATAGATCGCATCTATTTTTCTCAAATAAAAACGGGTTTAACTGAAGCTGTTCAAACGGGCGTAGGTCAACTAAATAATATTCCCATAGCAATTGCAGTTATGGATTTTAAGTTTATGGGAGGTAGTATGGGATCCGTAGTAGGTGAGAAAATCACCCGTTTGATTGAGTATGCTATTAATCAATCTATACCTGTCATTATTGTGTGTGCTTCTGGAGGAGCACGCATGCAAGAAGGGAGTTTGAGCTTGATGCAAATGGCTAAAATATCTTCTGCTTCATATGATTATCAATCAAATAAAAAGTTATTCTATGTATCAATCCTTACATCTCCTACAACTGGAGGAGTTACGGCAAGTTTTGGTATGTTGGGAGATATCATTATTGCTGAACCTAATGCCTACATTGCTTTTGCGGGTAAACGAGTAATTGAACAAACATTGAAAAAGACAGTACCCGACGGTTTACAAGCGGCTGAGTATTTATTCCATAAAGGCTTATTCGACCCAATTGTACCACGTAATCCTTTAAAAAGTGTTCTGAATGAGTTATTTAAACTACATGGTTTCCTTCCCTTAAATCAAGATTAAAAAAAGATTCTCAAAAAGATTGAAATTCTTCATTTTCAAATGGAAGTATAGCACTAGCTTCAGTTATTTTTATTTGTAGCGAATAAGCATTTATTTCATTCTAAAAAACTAAGAAGATGGTGTTTTCTTTGGGTACATCAGTTATAAGTGTAGTAAGAGTCAGAAGTTTTGGATAATGACTTTTTGCCCCGAATCCTTTTTTTATTTTACCTTTATTCCTGATTAGGAATAAGGATCCCTCTATCGACAAGATAAAAAAGAATTTATTTCTCCTTCCGATAAATACGGGAAATAAAAATAAAATTCTCCGTCCTTTTGACATATTTATATTTTGACATATTTATATATAGAACAACGAAAAATAGATAAAAAAAGATATCGAAAAAATGAAAAGAAAATATGAAATAAAAATAAAGAATAAATCTAAAATAAAATAAAGAAAATAGAAATATTAAAATAACAAATAATAAGAATATATAAGTTCTTTCTATTTAACGAAAACCCCCCGTTTTTCACTAGGAATCCCTGTTTGTTGGATAAGATTGGTTAAAGTCGGGAATTCATAAGAAACTGTTTTCTATCTTTCCTTTCAAAACAAAAAAGATGTTTTGAAAGTAAAGACGATGAAGATAAAGATGGGATAAGAAGAATCCAATTTCTGAAAGCGGATTCTCATACATATTCGTGTATAAAGAGGAATAGGTACACTTCATTTAGTTATACATTATACATTCGTGAAATACTTCATATTAAGATTCTATTAATATTATTTATAATAGATAGACTTATCATAAGATATCTTTATAATTATAATTTATAATTATAATAGATACAAATATGAAATCGAGGTACCCATTCTATGATAGATTTGAACTTTCCCTCTATTTTTGTTCCTTTAGTGGGCCTAGTCTTTCCGGCAATCGCAATGGCTTCTTTATCTCTTTATGTCCAAAGAAATAAGATTGTCTAAATATGATGGGACCAAATCTCATCAATTTCTTTCAACACTGGATCATCATACAGATACTCTTCTTTTAATTTAATATGGTAGGATATATGTGATATGTGGCCTTTCATAAAACAAATGGAAGAGTTGTTTTGTTATGTATGCCGATGCATAATATACGCATTAATGCGTGTATATGCGATTATAGCTTAATCAATTTAATGATTAAATTAAAAATGATCATCAGCAAATCTTTTTTGAAAAATATTTGAAATAAAAACTCAATGTATCTAACCAATTATTACTAAAGGTTCCCGAATGCTGCTAGTTGATGAAAGTTACTTCGGGATCAAGCAATAAAAATCGAGTCAAATCCATTTTGGTTATTCTCTCAATTCCAATCGAATGCAACTGGATCTAGTATAGTATGAACTGGCGATCAGAACATATATGGATAGAACTTATAACGGGGTCTCGAAAAACAAGTAATTTTTGCTGGGCCTGTATCCTTTTTTTAGGTTCACTAGGATTCTTAGTGGTTGGAACTTCCAGTTATCTTGGTAAAAATCTGATATCCGTATTTCCGTCTCAGCAAATTCTTTTTTTCCCACAAGGGATCGTGATGTCTTTCTATGGAATCGCAGGTCTATTCATTAGTTCTTATTTGTGGTGCACAATTTCATGGAATGTAGGTAGTGGTTATGACCGATTTGATAGAAAAGAAGGGATAATGTCCCTTTTTCGTTGGGGATTTCCTGGAAGAAATCGTCGCATCTTCTTTCGTTTCTTTCTGAAAGATATCCAATCAATCAGAATGGAGGTGAAAGAGGGTCTTTTTCCTCGTCGTGTCCTTTATATGGAAATCAGGGGCCAAGGAGCCATTCCCTTGACCCGTACTGATGAGAATTTGACTCCGCGAGAAATTGAACAAAAAGCTGCCGAATTGGCCTATTTCTTGCACGTACCCATTGAAGTATTTTGAAATGAACTGAAGAATAAATCTCAGCATGAGAGAAGGAACTTAATACATCTCAAAAGCAGGGGGACGTATATGGACTATGAAAATAGAATATAACTAATCAAATAAAATATATTAAGGAGAATATAGAGAATAGAAACTATTTGTACACAAAAACTCTTTTGTATACGCATACACATGGCGTCCAGCTTCACTCTTTAGACTAGTAAAATAGTAAAAAAGTATAATAAGTATAGATTAATCAAATATCCTAACATGTATTTTTTTTTCATTCGAAAAGGGCCCTTCTTCTATGTTCTATTCTAGATTATTCTAGATCCAAAGACTCAATTCTTACACAAAAACAAAAATAGGAAAAGAACCATAGGTTCGATACCTTGTTCTTGTTAGAGTTATAGGTTATATAACTCGTGCTTCATAGAAATCTCAGATAGAATCGACGAATGAAAGGGTTCATTAACAATTCACATCACGGATACAGAATGAAAAAAAAGAAAACATTGGCTTCCCTCCCATATCTTGTGTCTATACTCTTTTTGCCCTGGTGGGTTTCTCTCTCATTTAATAAATGTCTAGAAACTTGGGTTCTTAATTGGTGGAATACCAGGCAATCCGAAATCCTTTTTAATGATATTAAAGATAAAAATGTTATAGAAAAATTTATGGAATTAGAAGAACTATTCCTGTTGGACGAGATGATAAAGGAGTACTCGGAGACACATATGCAAAGGCTTCGTATAGGAATGCACAAGGAAACGATACAATTGGTCCAAAGACACAATGAATCTCATTTCCATATCATTTTGCATTTCTCTACAAATCTAATCTGTTTCGCTATTCTAAGTGGTTATTTTTTTCTGGGCAATGAAGAACTTTTCATTCTAAATTCTTGGATTCAGGAATTTATCTATAACTTAAGTGATACAATCAAAGCTTTTTCGATTCTTTTAGTTACTGATTTATGGATCGGATTTCACTCGACCCATGGTTGGGAACTAATGATTGGTTCGATCTACAACGATTTTGGATTGGCTCAGAATGATCAGATTATATCTGGTCTTGTTTCCACTTTTCCAGTGATTCTAGATACAATTGTGAAATATTGGATCTTCCATTTTTTAAATCGTGTATCTCCTTCGCTTGTAGTAATTTATCATTCAATGAATGAATAATTCATTAGATCTTTTGATATCAATCAAATAATAATCTTTCTTCATGTATAAAGAAATCATTTTTAATATTAATTATTCTTTATACTTCTACCTTTTCAATTCAAGGTATTCATACTATATTTCACCAGTACAATTATTTAAATACAATGGCAAACTTGTGGATAGGGAATTCTACTAGCTACCTATCGAATTTATTGTAGAAATTCCGGGGATCAATGATTGGACCATGCAAAATAGAAATACTTTTTATTGGGTAAAAGAACAGATGACTCGATCCTTTTATGTATCGATCCTGATATATGTAATAACTCGAGCATCTATTTCAAATGCATATCCCATTTTTGCGCAGCAGGGTTATGAAAATCCACGAGAAGCAACTGGGCGAATTGTATGTGCCAATTGCCATTTAGCTAATAAGCCCGTGGATATTGAAGTTCCGCAAGCTGTGCTTCCTGATACTGTATTTGAAGCAGTTGTTCGAATTCCTTATGATATGCAACTGAAACAAGTTCTTGCTAATGGTAAAAAAGGAGCTTTAAATGTAGGAGCTGTTCTTATTTTACCCGAGGGATTCGAATTAGCCCCCTCCGATCGTATTTCTCCCGAAATTAAAGAAAAGATGGGCAATCTTTCTTTTCAGTGTTATCGTCCTAATAAAAGAAATATTCTTGTGATAGGTCCTGTTCCCGGTAAGAAATATAGTGAAATCGTCTTTCCTATTCTTTCCCCCGACCCTGCTACGAAAAAAGACGTTCACTTCTTAAAATATCCCATATATGTAGGTGGGAACAGGGGAAGGGGTCAGATTTATCCTGATGGTAGCAAAAGTAATAATACAGTTTATAATGCTACATCTGCTGGTATAGTAAGCAGAATAGCACGTAAAGAAAAGGGGGGATATGAAATAACCATAGTTGATGCATCAGAAGGACGTCAAGTGGTTGATATTATACCTCCAGGACCAGAACTTCTTGTTTCAGAAGGTGAATCCATCAAGCTTGATCAACCATTAACAAGTAATCCAAATGTAGGAGGTTTTGGTCAGGGAGACGCAGAAATAGTGCTTCAAGATCCATTACGAGTCCAAGGCCTTCTGTTCTTCTTGGCATCTGTGATTTTGGCACAAATCTTTTTGGTTCTTAAAAAGAAACAATTTGAAAAGGTTCAGTTGTACGAAATGAATTTCTAGATCTATAGATTCCTTAAAATAAAGTTGGTAAAAGTGCCAAATTCTTGTTGATCAGTAGAATGATATGATATATGATTCAAAAAATTCTATAAGTCTTTTCTTTGTTTTTTTTTTTTACTCTTTTTTATTTTGTGGGATGTCTGAAACTTATTACTTGTATACCATTACTAATGATAGAAAATAAGCATAGAAATACAAAGGAATAGAATAAAGGAAAAAAAAAAGATTTCTATAAAGTATTCTTAGCCTTCCTAATCGTCTATTCGATTAGATACAAGACGACACAAGAAAAGTATTTTCTTGTGTCGTCTTGTATCGAAAGAATCATGATTTTTTCTCCTGTTTGCCAAAGATTCTTATTCCTTGTTTTTTTTCCGGGTATTTTGAACAAATAGAACTTCTTCAATTCACTTCAACTTCTAACTTAGGAAAATAATTCAAAAAAAAAACTTCTCTTGTTTTGTTTCGGCTGAAAAGCGGATTAGATCTTTACGCATATCCAAATATTTCTTTACAGTTTTCTTTTTTTTTTTTCTTTTTTGTTTTAGTTTAGTAGAAAGAGTTGAGTATAAAAAGAAAAGGATTTGCAGGATGTTTCATACGTCTAAAATACGTATTGGATTATTCATCAAATAGATTGATTCCTCTTTCTTGTTGCTTCATATTAAACATATTGACATAATAGTGAATATTATGTAGGAACGACTGAAACTATGAATCAGTCAATAGATTAAATTATTCAAAAACATCATAATAAAAAAGGAATAGAATAGAGTGGTTTGAAACATCAGAGCAAAGGATCCGTTTTGTAATTTATAAAAATATAATATTTGGATTATGTTGACTGAGGTTCCATATGTTTTTGAATAGATCAAAGTCTCGCTCTAAGAGTAATAACTCAGCGGGGCCTTACCCCGCTGAGTTATTACTCTTTCATGTATAATCTAGTTCATATGATTATTAAAGTATTAAAGAGATGAGCCCAACCCGGAATAGGAGCCGTAAAAGAAAATGCCTATTAAACCAATCACAGGAATACCAGTTACAGTACCTATCAGCCAAAGAGGAATCCTTCCAGTAGTATCGGCCATTTCCCCCCC